TCTAAGAGAAACAATCACTACTATTATCATTACATATATGATACTCAATCTAGTTGGAATAATCACATTAATAGTTGCATTGATAATCTTCTTCGTTTTGAAGTCGGTATTAATAGTTCCATTTCGGGTGGTACCGACAATTACAGTGACAGTTACATTTATAGTTTCGTTTGTACTGAAAATGTAACTGGTAGTGAAAGTGGGAGTTCTGGTATAAGAACTAGTAAAAATGGCAGTGATTTCAATATAAGAAGAAGATCTAATGATTTCGGTATAAAGAAAAAATACAGACATTTATGGGTTCAATGCGAAAATTGTTATGGATTAAATTATAAAAAATTTTTTAGGTCAAAAATGAATATTTGTGAACAGTGTAGATATCATTTGAAAATGAGCAGTTTAGATAGAATCGAACTTTCGATTGATCCGGGGACTTGGGATCCTATGGATGAAGATATGATCTCTATGGACTCCATTGAATTTCATTCAGAGGGGGAACCCTATAGAGATCGTATCGATTCTTATCAAAGAAATACAGGTTTAACTGAAGCTGTTCAAACAGGCATAGGTCAACTAAATAGTATTCCCATAGCAATTGGAGTTATGGATTTTAAGTTCATGGGAGGTAGTATGGGATCCGTAGTAGGCGAGAAAATCACCCGTTTGATCGAGTATGCTACTAATCTATCTTTACCTGTCATTATTGTGTGTGCTTCTGGAGGAGCGCGCATGCAAGAAGGAAGTTTGAGTTTGATGCAAATGGCTAAAATATCTTCCGCTTCATATAATTATCAATCAAATAAAAAATTATTCTATGTATCAATCCTTACATCTCCTACAACCGGTGGAGTAACAGCCAGTTTTGGTATGTTGGGAGATGTCATTGTTTCTGAACCTAATGCCTACGTTGCATTTGCGGGTAAAAGAGTAATTGAACAAACATTGAATAAGACAGTACCCGATGGTTCACAAGCGGCTGAGTATTTATTCCATAAAGGCTTATTTGACCCAATTGTACCACGTAATCCTTTAAAAGGTGTTCTGAGTGAGTTATTTCAGCTCCACGGTTTCTTTCCCTTGAATCAAAATTCAAAAAATTAATAAAGTATAGCACTAAATTCAGTTATTTGTAGCGAACAAGTATTTAGTTCATCGTAATCAAAAAAAAAACTAAAAAGAATGGTGTTTTCTTTGATGACATAAGTTCTACTTGTAATGTAATAAGAGTTAGAAGTTTCGGGTAATTACTTTTTTTTTTCCTCCAGATCTATTTTTTTATCCTACCTCTATTCATGATTAGTAATCACGAACCTTCTATCAACAGGATAAAAAAGTGAATTTTTCCCTCCGAGGAATTAGGGAAAAAAAAAAAAATTATCTGGCCTTCTTACGTATTAATATAGACAATAAAAAAAAATATCGAAATCAAAATAAAAAGAAATAAATATAAAATAGAGAATAGAAGTTATTTCTATATATATCGATAACCCCCGTTTTTTATTTTACTATGAATCCCCATTTGTTGGATGGATCGAATTAGTTAGAGTCGCAAACTCCTAATAAAATCTTTATAAACTCCTTATTAGATTAGAAAGATACAAAGAAATAAGGATGGGAGAAGAATATTAAAATATATTAATAAAGCGAATTATCATACATATTCGTGTAGAAAGATGAATAGGTACACTTATTTTATTTAGTTCTACATTCCTTGCACTTATTAACTACTTATTAACTACTTATAAATATTAATTTCTAAATATTAATAATTTATTAAATTTAATAAATTATTATATTAATTTAATATATAATTATAATATTATTATTATATATAATATAAATAATATTATTAAATTATATTATAAATATAATACAGTTTATGATATATACTTAGGATAGATATACTTAGGATAGATATACTTATCATATCATAAGATATCTTTCTCTTTCTAATAGATAGAAATATTAAATCGAGGCACCCATTCTATGACAGATCTCAACTTACCCTCTATTTTTGTGCCTTTAGTGGGCCTAGTATTTCCGGCAATTGCAATGGCTTCTTTATCTCTTCATGTCCAAAAAAATAAGATTGTCTAGATCCGATGGGACCAAATCTCATCAATTTATTTCAACACTGGATCATAATACAGATATTTATTTAGTGTAATATGGTACGATATGTGACTCTTTACGAACACAAATGAAAGAACTGTTATGCATGCGGATACATGATATCCGCATAAATGCATGTATATGCAGGTATAGCTGGTTAAATTAAAAATGGATCGGCGAATATTTTATTTAAATGGAAAGTCAATGTATCTAACAAATTACTTCTAACGGTTTACATCAGAATAGTGCTAGTTAATGAAAGTTACTTCGGGATCAAGAAAGTAAAATTCATTTGGGTTATTCTCTCAATTCCAATCGAATGCAACTGGATCTAGTAGAGTATGAATTGGCGATCAGAACATATATGGATAGAACTTATAATGGGGTCTCGAAAAACAAGTAATTTTTTCTGGGCCTGTATCCTTTTTTTAGGTTCACTAGGATTCTTAGTGGTTGGAACTTCCAGTTATCTTGGTAGGAATCTGATATCCGTATTTCCATCTCAGCAAATTATTTTTTTTCCACAAGGGATAGTGATGTCTTTCTATGGGATCGCAGGTCTATTCATTAGCTCCTATTTGTGGTGCACAATTTCATGGAATGTAGGTAGTGGTTATGACCGATTCGATAGAAAAGAAGGAATAGTGTGTATTTTTCGTTGGGGATTTCCTGGAATAAATCGTCGCATCTTCCTTCGCTTACTTATGAGAGATATCCAATCCATCAGAATGGAGGTTAAAGAGGGTCTTTATCCTCGTCGTGTCCTTTATATGGAAATCAGAGGCCAAGGAGCCATTCCCTTGACTCGTACTGATGAGTATTTTACTCCACGAGAAATTGAACAAAAAGCTGCCGAATTGGCCTATTTCTTGCGGGTACCAATTGAAGTATTTTGAAATGAACTGAAGAAAAAATTGAAAAAAAAAACTTGCAAATTTCCTTTTTAATACAACCGTCGACTCTATCTGATATTTCTCTGAAGTACGAGTTCTATAAAAAGGTATTGAACCCATGGATCTATTTCCTATTTTTGTCTAATAATTTAGATCTCGGATCTATAAGGAAAGGAATATAGAAATAGAATAAGGGTCCTTTTAGGATAAAAATGAAAAAAAAAAAGAAAGCCTGGGTCTCCCTCCCATATATTTCATCCATAATATTTTTGCCCTGGTGGGTCTCTCTCTCATTTAATAAATGTCTGGAACCTTGGTTTACTAATTGGTGGAATACCGGGAAATCCGAAACTTTTTTGAATGATATTCAAGAGAAAAACGTTCTAGAAAGATTCATAGAATTGGAAGAACTATTCCTCTTGGATGAAATGATAAAGGAGTACCCGGAGACGCATATACAAAAACTTCGTACAGGAATACACAAGGAAACGATACAATTGGTCAAAACACACAATGAATATCATCTCCATATCATTTTGGATTTCTCGACAAATATAATTTGTTTCGCTATTCTAAGTGGTTATTTTATTCTGGGTAATGAGGAACTTGTCATTCTTAATTCTTGGATTCAGGAATTCCTCTATAACTTAAGTGACACAATAAAAGCTTTTTTGATTCTTTTAGTTACTGATTTATGGATCGGATTTCATTCGACCCATGGTTGGGAACTAATGATTGGTTCGGTCTACAACGATTTTGGATTGGTTCATAACGATCAAATTATATCTAGTCTTGTTTCCACTTTTCCAGTTATTCTAGATACAATTGTGAAATATTGGATCTTCTATTATTTAAATCGTGTATCTCCTTCACTTGTAGTCATTTATCATTCAATGAATGAATGAAGAACTCATTTGATCTCCTGATATCAATCAAATCAGAATCTTTCTTCGTATATAAAGAAAACATTTTCAATCTTACTTAATTCTTTATACTTCTAGTTCTTCAAGGTATTCGTCCTATATTCCAGTACAATTATCCCAGTACAATGACAGACTCGTGTATAGGGAACTATACTAGCTACCTATCTAATTTATTGTAGAAATTCCGGGATCAATGATTGGACATGCAAAATAGAAATACTTTTTCTTGGGTAAAGGAACAGATGACTCAATCGATTTCTATATCGATCATGATATATGTAATAACTCGGGCATCTATTTCAAATGCATATCCCATTTTTGCGCAGCAGGGTTATGAAAACCCACGAGAAGCAACTGGACGAATTGTATGTGCCAATTGCCATTTAGCTAATAAGCCCGTGGATATTGAAGTTCCGCAAGCCGTGCTTCCTGATACTGTATTTGAAGCAGTTGTTCGAATCCCTTATGATATGCAACTGAAACAAGTTCTTGCTAATGGTAAAAAGGGGGCTTTGAATGTAGGGGCTGTTCTTATTTTACCCGAGGGATTCGAATTAGCCCCCCCCGATCGTATTTCTCCCGAGGTGAGAGAAAAGATGGGAAATCTGTCTTTTCAGAGTTATCGTCCCAATAAAAGAAATATTCTTGTGATAGGTCCTGTTCCCGGTCAGAAATATAGTGAAATCGCCTTTCCCATTCTTTCCCCCGACCCTGCTACGAGGAAAGACGTTCACTTCTTAAAATATCCCATATATGTAGGTGGGAACAGAGGAAGGGGTCAGATTTATCCTGATGGGAGCAAGAGTAACAATACAGTCTATAATGCTACATCAGCAGGTATAGTAAGCAGAATAGTACGTAAAGAAAAAGGAGGATATGAAATAACCATAGTTGATGCATCGGATGGATATCAAGTGGTTGATATTATACCTCCAGGACCAGAACTTCTTGTTTCAGAGGGTGAATCCATCAAGCTTGATCAACCATTAACAAGCAATCCCAATGTAGGAGGGTTTGGTCAGGGAGATGCAGAAATAGTGCTTCAAGATCCATTACGTGTCCAAGGCCTTTT